CCCTTAGCCGATACAGTTACCATGCTTACCAGCTCTTACCATTGCCGCTTATAGATGGGAGGTAGGCGAAGGTAGCTTGCTTCTCTTCTCCTAGGCTACCTCCACTCCACATGGTTATTCGCGAAGAAAAGGCAGCGAGCGGTTCTTCGCTTAGTAGAGCTACCGGCCGGCGTACGACGACCGCTTCTTGTTCTCGCCCAGCCGCTTCTTTTGATTTGATTATTATTTGAAATCCTAGACTAAAGAAGAAGCTCCAGAATCCGCGCAGGGCAAAATCTGCAGCAGGAGAAGAAAGAGGGTCCAGGTCAATTTGATAATGAAGCGAAGGTCCCCCTTACTCCCTATTCCCTCTTAAAGCTTTATAAAGCTGGGCGGTTGGTTAAGAACTACTGACTGTAAACTATAGATAGCAGTTACAGTCACTCAATTGAAATGTTCGCCTTTGGAATGAAGATGGATGAGCAGGGGAGTTTTCACTCCTACGTGGTATTCTCTTCCAACAAGGGTTACGGCTAAAACACCGCTTACTTTTCAAAGACAAACTGCTCCTAAACCAAGCCTGAACACGTTTACAGTTGTTGATCGACGCGTGTCGTGATCACCAGCATAGTCGGCGTCACAATAGCCAACTATCTTACACTGTTCTCCTTTCTTATACAGAAGACCATAGTAAAGTCTTCCTTTCATGTACCTCAATATTCGTCGAAAGTGAAGTTTCTTTGGATTTTGCATGAATCGACTAACCACTCCAACTGCATATGCGATGTAGGGCCTTGTCAGGGTTAGCGCTTGTGCTAAGCGATAAGAATTCGTTCTGGAATGCCGGCGCGGACTGAAGGATGATGTTTATTAGCCAGACAAATCCTTAATTCGAAAGACGACAATCAAAGCATCACGACTCGTGGAACATTCATTCCTAAAAGGTGTAAACCCGTGAGATCGGTAGACAACCCGTAAAAGGAAGCCGCTAGGCATCAAGCCCTATTATCTTACACCTAGGGAGGGTGGCCGTTGTTGGGTTTTTCTCAATTAGAGTCGCAAGGAGTTTGCTGCTCGTTGGTAGTGGAATGCTGACTAACCGTCTCCGTCCCCCTATGATGAGAAAAAGCTTTCCGAGTAGACGAGGACCGATCTTCTCTTTCTTTAGTCTTGCTCGTCTTATGGCATTAGCCTTTGCGGATTCCTTAATCCGCGGGACAGCTGTCTCGGCACATGTCAATCCTTATGTCCCCAGCGAGCAGGTCAAGGTACTCTATGTTGCTGCTTGCCTTTATCTTCCAGTCTGCCAAGCAAGCTTGTTTATTCTATGTTATTGATAAATCGCTATTTCCCCCAAACCGCTAGTTTTCATACGACTCAGAACTTATAACGTTGTTCTGTCTCCAAACAGAGAGCTCGTAGGCCTTATTCTTTGGATAAAAGTAGCGACGAGCCGACTACTACGACCACATGCGCATCTAGCGCAGTGGCTTGTCACTTCGTACCTTGACCATCTTCCGAAGTTCTAAATAATCTACTGATCAAACGCTGTAGGGGCGGACTGCTCTACATTCAGCCACGCCACAGTGACCCCCCGAAGCGATCTGCCTCATTGCAGGACGAAATCCGGCAGCCAATTGCTGGCTCTGAATAACCAGCCCAGCAAGAAGTTCAATTCTTCCATAACATAACGGGGCGGGGTTGCGCGCGAGCCGAGTGACGTAGATGCACAAGAGTACTTCGCGCCACAACCATCTCTTTTTTATACGTTCTACGGACCGATGCCTGCTGCTTCATCTGGTAGAAAAGAATCATAGATATGCCGGTCATTAGAAGGAAGAACCACCATAAAAAGATTCCTCGTGTATCATCTGTAGCAAAACTATGAACGGGAGCTAGCAATCCGGACCGTATTGAAAAGGTTCCTGAGACACAGCATGGAAAAGTCACAATATTAAGAAACGAGGTCCAAGAATGAAGAAGGGGTAAAATTACAGAATGAATACGAGCTGTGGCTAATACCCGAGGCATAAAAGAAGCATTTTCTACGGGATCCCGAAACCACCAGCCACCCCGACCTAATTCATGATAAGCCCACCAACTTCCTGGCAAGATGCCTACGGTTAAAAACCACCAACATGTCAAGATCCAAATTCGAATTGGTTCCTGGTCCTGATCAGAGACCACTGTGTTCGCGCCGGCGGTCCAACAAAGAGGCGAAGTAGTGGTCTCTTTCTTTCCATTACGAACGACACGCTTCGCCTGCTCCCTCCCCGTGTCCACTAGCGCTCCTGCCCAGAGCAAAGAAACTACCTTTTTCGTAGATGAATTAGGTGCAAGTCGATGTTTTTAACAACTCTTTCATAACATGAGGTAGATCCTCTGCATGAATGGGCAGTTCAAAATTCTCTGCAGTGACCTGACAGAGAGAAAGGCTGTACGCGAATCGGGGCTAAAGGCGGCCCACCTAATGGCTTCCCTTTGTTCAAAAATGGAGGACGAAAGGTAGCCATCGCTACGTAGAGCGTCCTGTAGCTTCACTTCAATATCAAATTGAAGATCCGCTACTTTGTGGTTATACCGCGACCGCGGGAGGAACCCATTTTCCACCTGCCGAAGCAAATTTTGTTGCAGTTCGGCACGTCGCTGCTCTTCAGAGAGCAATGAAAAAAAAACCCTCCACTTCAGCATCTTCGGGTGCTTATGTGTATGCTTTATAAGTTTAGGAAATTCAAAAGGAATCGGATCGCCGACGATCCTCGTTGTCATGTCTCCTTGTCTTTCTGTTCCTCTAGCTAGGCTAGAGCAATATATTCTAGATTGAAAGTAAAGAATAAAGAATTACATAACATAAATAGGGTCCATTGCGAATCAAACCATTTGTCCTTATTGAAATAAAAGACGCACGTCGCTCGAAGAACTTTTTTTGTCTTTATCCCAATTCAATACTAAACAAGTACGGACTAATTGAATACTTGTATCAAAAATGCCTCTATACGAAATTCCTCGAATTGGTTTGCCATTTCCATAAAGGATCTAATTTACAACTCGAAGTCGTACATTGTCCCTTTCCTGCAACAGATCGGGGGGAAAAGTGTTGCTACATTTAGACCGTCCATTAGTTCATATATGATGACAGGTCGAACCAAAATACCCCTTTTTGCTAGGTGTAATCCGTTGGACATAGATCAAATTTTTTTGAATCCCTTGGAATTTATTTTCTTTCTTTTTACGGGTCGTAGCGGTTCTTCCATGTCAACTTAGTTGCAAAGCATCCTAGAGGTTGATTGGATTTTTCCAGTACTCTCATACTAGGCTAGGCTTTAGCTTCTACTGGGATTTTTAGATCAATTGCTATTTAATAGGGTGGACATGAAGGCGTTGTTCGACGAAGGGCTTGTTCTCTTTTCGACGGTAACTCGATAAAAAATAAGCTAAGAGAGATGTGGCAAAGAAGGAATTGATAGAGGTGCGTCGAGAAGTTCCATACCCTCTTGATAGAGTCAATTGCCTTGCTTGTACTTACTTAAGTAAAGATTGGCCATACTTAACACTTAACACTGACCCAATTGAGACCGTGGCCACACCTTGATAAAAAAACAGTGATGATGTGGTCAACCCTGGATAGGTGGTTCTTCGGTGGGGGAAGGATCACGCTAGTCGTCTGAATGTGTGGTGTGTAGTGGGCGCGTCTTTTAGTCTTCTTACAAATCGAAATCATTGATAAAATATATGATTCTCGTTCTCGAAACTCCACTCTTTTTCTCTTTCAAACTAGGAGGATTGGCATTTGGCCAAGATGTGATCTATCTCTTTCCTTGGTAGGAGTGTAACTTAGGTTTTTCTTTAGCGAGGAGCCGTTTCACTCGGCGGGACAGTCGAATGATCAAAGCGAAATGCTTTAGGCATCTTTTGAGCATGTTCAGCTTCCAAAATTCCTGGAGTCCCACAGCATTCTCATAGAAAGAAAAGATGGCTAGTATATCAAACTATTTTTTTATTGTAGAAAACGATCAGTTCTTTCGATCTTGTTTGGGTTTGTTCGCGAGACCTTTCTCAATTCCAGAAATGGGGGAGCCTATGTAGAATAAGCTGTAGAAGAGCACCACCGCGTCAGGTCCCGACACATGGGGGATTAATTAAGCTGCAAGGATCGTGAATCAAGGGAAGGGAAGAATGAGACCAGAATTTTGAAGTCACCCCCGACCGAGACCTAGATGGCAACCTAACCTAGTACGTCATAATTGAGAAAGGGAACACCCCCCCAGAGCCGGAACACGGGCGCCGACCTTGATCTCGAAAGGGGTACTTGTATGGGATGGTTAAACATGACTCCTAGAAATAAAACTTTTATGCGCTAGGAGGTCGTCTTTCTAGTATGAGAATATGCACCGGAGAGAAAGGGAAGAAAGGCTGACCAATTGCGGATTCCGTTGTTGAGAAGTCAAGAGTTGAGCTTGTTCCATCCCCTCCGTGGAGAATCTACTTCTGAGAGTGGAAATGAGAGAAAGTAGCAGTCATTGCACTGCCAGGATCCCATTAGCGATCACCGGTGGTTTGTTTGGGTTTCAAGACTTTGGGTAATCAGTTGTGACTACCCTCTGATTTTCCAAGCAGGAAGAAGCATCTCTAAAGCTAGAAGTCACAGCGTGCTTTCAAAGAAGTCAGATTTGTGAAGAGAAAGGCAAATGCGAGAAGAAGGAAGACTATTAAACAAGTAGTAGCAATCTAGAAATAGAGTGGAAAGCTTACGGCTAATGCTACATCTTTCTCCTGAATAGTTGACTTGAATCATTATCTTTGTGAAAGAGTACTCTAAGACAAGAAAGTAGCTAGCCGGGAATTCAGACTATCCCTCAACAGGAATGTCACAGCGGATCATAAAGATCTTTCCCTTGCCATAGATTCAGAAAGTTCTCTATCACAGCGGATACTAGAAGTCGAAATGCTAGACTAACTTGCCATTGAATGAAGAAGCAAGTCTGTCTTAGTGGAATCAGAGCTAAGGGATGCTAGCGGGAGGAGCAACTCTATGCGTTAGTTTGGATTTCTTCTGAATAAGAAGTCGTAGAGTGAAAGCAGAAGCAAAGCAGTTCTTTTTCTTTGGTGGGAAGTGAAAGCTCAACAGTTTCAAGCGTAGTGGAAAGCGCATAGTTCTTCTATTCTAGTTCTTTCTGGGAAAGACGTTTCTAAGCTCTTCTTTCAACGCTATACAGGCTTTCTTGCTTTGATGTGGACTCTTCCGCATTCTAATGAAACGGTCCCAGCCCGTGCATCTATTATAGCTCCAGCGGTGGCTAAGAATGGTCTTCCCAAGATTCTCTCCGATTGGCCAGTATCAGGTCCCGTGTCCATGATCATGAAGTCAACTGGGATCCGAGCTCCTTCTACAACAACTGGGACGTCGGTCAGTTTTCCAAGGGGTTGTCTTGGCGTCATATCTGCCATTTCCAGTACAACGTGTGTTGGCTCGATTTCTCCCGGTCTTATCCTCTTATAGGTGTGGAGAGGCATGATGCTCACACTAGCTCCAAGATCGCATACTCCTCGTGTGATGCTAGCTCCTCCTATCAAGCACTCTAGGTCGAACTCTCCTGGATCCTTGAGCTTAGGCGGCATTGGTTCCTCTTCATAGGGATGAAAACTTTGTTTGTGTCGTTTTCAGCGATGTGCGTCTCGTGTTTTAGTGCATTGGAGATCCAAATAAGCTCTTCTTCGTTCTCTTCAAGGTCTGTCTAAAGTTCACTGGTGTCCTCTATGTCAGAGTCTGGATCGCTTCCTAGAGCTTGGCATGTCTTCACTTCTTCAATACCTCGCTTATTTGATAAGATATCCTTAAAGAACTTAGAGTAGACTGGGATTTGAGTGAGAGCATCAGTCAATGGGATAGTTATGTTCAGCTTCTTCAGATGCTCTGCAAACTTTTCAAATTGCTTGTCCGGCTGCCAATCTTTGAGGGAACGGGACGGGTGGTTGGTATGTTCGCAGAATAGGCGTGGCCTGAGGATGTGCTTGAGCACTCGGCTCTGCTGTTTCAGCCTCCTTTGGTTCTTCCTGAACTTCTTCAAGAATTGCATCCACCTTTCCTTTTCCCTTTTTCATCCGTACAGGTCCTCTAACTTCCCTACCGCTGCGTAAAACAACGGCTTCACAATGCTGTCTGTCGGTTTCTTTAAGGTGTGTGCACTCTGGATCTGTCTGCGCTGCTTTGGTGTCTAGGACCTCCACTTGTGACTCTAGCTTGCCAATCCTCTCTTTTAAGGCTCTAAGAGACGTCAACTTTGTTGCTGAGGGCTGTCGGCGCTTTCTCGTTTTCTATCTTGCCAACCAAGAGTTGTTCCAGGATTGTCTCCACTCTTGACTCAAAGCCTTTGGTCAGCGTCCTGCTTTGGTCATCTTGTCTTTGCAGGGTCTCGCTTTTTGTGGAGATTCCATAGACTTGGCATACCTGTCCTTGGTGCGCAATCGGTGGCTCTTTCCTTAGGAGTTTCTCGAGTTTCTCGTTCATGATCTCCATCACTCCCGCAGGTTGGGGTGATTCTTGCTCTATTGGCTCCTCATGATACATCCCTTGCTCATGGCAAAGTTTTCTATCACTGCATATGCTCTTTCTACAGAGTTGTTAATGAATGCCCCTCCTGATGCAGCATCGAGGGCCCATCTTGTACTCTCGTGTCGTCCCCTGATAGAAGATATTGAGCAATGCCTCATGATGGAAACCGTGATGAGGGCACGAGTTGATATAAGACTTGAATCTTTGCCAGGCTGTAGAGAAACTTTCCAAGACTCCTTGTTTGAATCCCGCAATGAGGTTTCTAAACGTGATCGTTTTGCTAGGAAGACGATCTTTAGCAGAGGCTTTTCGACCAGTTACTGTCCGAGCAGGGAGAATAGTCTAAGAAGACTCAACTGCCAGAAGAGGTTTCAAAGTTAAGAAAGGTAAAGATTCATCCCCGGTTCTTGTTCGAGAATCCGCAGCAATAGATGAGACTGTTGGGATTGAGCTTTCCTTTTTGGAAGCTCGCCCTGGTCTGGTAGTAGTGAGTGTAGCTTACTTTCCGTAGTGTGCTATTGATCTCAAGCTCTGGTAAGCCTTAGGGAAGCTAGAACTTCTCCAACTAGAAAAAGCTGTGTAGGCTTAGTTTGATTCTACAACTTAAAGGGTTTATCCTTATTTCGTATTTTGACAAAGCAGCCTCTTAACACCGACGCTCGTTATGGCCCCAACTGGAAGAATGTTGTAAGAGAAGTGAGCTCGTCTGTATCCACAACAAAAGGCACTCGAAGGAATTGATCTTTGCTCTCATATTCCTGAACCGACATCTGACCCATTTTAGGACCAGCTCTTTGTCTTCTCTGCCTCTTCTTATACTAATGATGTTCCCAGGGTTCGTCGATTAGCGTATTTTCACACTTTCGAGTGAGATATAATAGTTTATCCTTAGCAGGGAATACCTTTCTATACAAATAGAAGAATCCACCAGGAAGAAAAAGACTGGAAAAAAAAGTGCTTTCTGCTATTCCATCTCATGTCATGCAAAAGGCTTCTCCCCCTTCCTCAATATGCAGCATCGTCTTCTTGATAGACAAGCGAGTAGGCAGCTTATGCCGTTTCCCATGATACAAGGGCTGACACTGCTCACGAATCAACAGTTTGCACACCAGCTGAACACTACTAAAATCTATATATATAAAATGTAAATGAAACTTGTTAGAGGGGAGAGGCTTCGCTTGCGAGCGTTGGTTGTGGTTTGTTGAATTTCTCTGAAGGACGCGCTGGTGTGAGCATGATCGATTTGCCTTGGTGGGTTAAAACATAAGTGTTAGCGCGACCATGGTGGGTGACGTCCATGTCATAAATCCATGGACGGCCAAGGATGCTGTTGTCTCTTTTTCTTTGCTTTGACCTGGAATACCAGGCTGTCTTGATGGCATCGAATCCCCTGTTGTAGGATCTTTGACAGAATCCCCCGCATATTCATAGGTTGAAAACCTCAAGGAGTTGAGTTGGGCTGCTCTTTCTGCTTTAGTCAATCAATGCGGAGGTACCTTTCTTCGCTTAGTAGTAGTAGCACTACTCTTGCTATAGGGGTTATTTATAGGCTGGTAGCTCCAATTATGATAAGGAGCTATATCTCTCGGAAAATGCGTGGGATACCTTGGTAAGGCCTCCTAAAGAGAACTAGTTAGCACAGTCATCTCAATCCACTCAGGCAACTCAAGACTACAGCTTTTATGACCCTCCTTATTAATCTAGATAATGAAAGAGTAGTAAGCTTCTTTCCTTGCTGCTTGAAAGAATGCCTTGGCACACTCATACTAGAAGTCAAAGAAAGAACTCGGGTCTAAGCTCTCAACTTCAAGGAAGGAAACCGAAAGAGCAGAAATGTCATCTACCTTTCCAACGGAATCTTTGACCGGCTAACGTGAGTTATAGTAAAAGAGAGAGACTTTAAGCTAAAGAAACAACTTATTTTTACCTAGACATTCTTCTAAGAGTTCAGGGCTAATAGGCCCAGTCTGATAGTTATTGGCTGAGAACATAGAGCGGGGAAAGTTCTGACTTTGTGGTTCCCTAAGAGCTGTTACCTCCTGCCCCGGAAAAGCCTAACCTGTCTAGCCGGAAAATGCCTCCTTTTGATTTCCTCCAATAGATAAGTTCTAACACTGCAAGGTGTTATTCTGGGAGTGTTGCATGCCCAATAGAAATATTTCTTAGACTCTACCCCTTACAGAGAGAATAATACAAACTTTAATACCCTAAACTCCAACGGAAGAACTCCGGCAAAGACTTCCACTATGAGCTCGATTGTTCCGCTTAGGGCCCGTAGGAATCTGAAGCCTTAGACTTCTTACACCGGGACAAATGAAACTACTATATCCGGAAAACTTCTACTCTGTCACTGTTTCCCGCGGCTTTTTTTTTTTTTTAATGGAATTACAGCGAAGTCGAGTATGGACAGAGAGGGTAGCTCCTTTTCGTCGAAAGCTTTGAAGCAGTAGCCACTCTCTGCGCATGTTCAATAAGATAGCAGCTCGATCGAAAGATATATATATCGAGGTGGGGTTAGCCGAGGAATTCAGTGAAGTTTCCCAATCTACAATCCTAGCCCCCCTAGCAGGTAACCATTCTCTACTCACTTCTTGGGGCACTTGGTACTAAAACCCCTCTCTCCAACCAAAGAACCGGACATGAGAATTTTTCATCTATTTCACTCCCCGATGGGGGTTCTTTTCACCCTTCCCTCGGAGTCCAGAATGTCATATATCTCAGGAGCTAGATTAGTTCCCGATGAACAAGTCAAAATTGCCTCAACCAAAATGGATGGAATTGGATCATCAACGGGCGAAGTGAGTCAAATACACTCTTTCTCGGCTAGTGTAGTAGACTCCATTATGGTCATTCGTAACGGCTCCATATAGTTTGATTTTGGGGCGTAACGTTGTGATTGTTCCATCGACTGACCGATACTAGTTCCAGAGGCATCTTCCATTCATATCGATTTGGGTTTTTCTGCACCATATTTTGATCTGCCTCTTCTTCGACCCGGAATTCCCAGCAAATCCTTTACTCCTCGAATACAATGGGATTTTACACCTGGCGAATCTTTCACTCTACCTCCTCTTATTAACACCTGAGAATGTTCCTGCGAATTATGACCTTCGCCCGGAATGTGAGCAAATATATCATGTCGATTGCTCAACCGTACTTTGGCTATCTTACGTGGAGCGGAATTCGGTTTTTTCGGTGTTCTCGTTGAAACACGCGGGCATACTCCTAGCTTCTGGGGACATTTATCCAAAGCTCGAGTACGGTCCGTGCGCCGTTTTTCTTCTCTACCATGACGAATCAATTGATTAAACGTGGGCATTATTATATTATATTTCCTTTCTTTTTCCCCCCATTTTTTGCCCTATCACTTTACTCCCGATCCGAAGCACCCCTTTTCCATTCATAGAGAAATCCAATCGTCAAAATAAATAAAAAGGCCATCATGGACCAAAATCCAAACAGATCAATCTTGTTGGGAGGTACTGCCCAAGGAAAGAAAAAGGTGACTTCCAGATCAGGGATTAAAAATAAAATTGAAACAAGATAAAATCGTATATCGAAACGACTTCTGGCATCACCGGAAGGATCGAAACCACATTCGTAGGCCGACAATTTTTCTGGGTAGGTAGAACTATTGGAAGCAAATGGAAAAGGAACACCGAGTAGGATCAAAGAAACTAGCAGACTAATCACTAAATAGATAGAAATTGGTGCAAATTCTGACATCATTACAGCCCACTTTGTTTTCTCGCTCCTTGCTGGCGAAGAAGCGGCATATCGAAAAATAAAGAAAGAAGCAAAAGCCCCATCCCGAAAGGCTTGCAGACCTTATATATAGCCCCCCCCAGGGCCGTCTTTCTTGCGGAATACTTTATCTTGTAAACGAGAAAACTCGTCCGAGAGGGGCCCGGTTTCTTGGAGGTCTTTAAATATATCATAAAGACGCTCCAAGGACTCTTCCCCACTAGCGGTTTTGGGGTTATCGAGGGCCCGAGCCCCACGCGCCATCCAATCGCCGGTTGGGTCATAGAGAGCCATTAGTTGAATTATTTCGGCTTTGACCTCGAAGAGGTCTTCGGCTTCTATTCGGGCCATCGCTATGACTTCTGCAGATGGAAAGCCTTCTGGGTATTTCCCCAAAAGGCGACGTTGGATGTCCCCAACGCTCTCCCCCCCAATCATTTCATCCCCCCTGTAGGGATAGGGGACTACTGGCCCAGCTTCCTCCCCCCCGGAAGGGACTGGATTCGCTGGAAGGACAGGCCCTGCTTCCTCTGTCCCCTGATTTACCGAGGGTTCCCCCTCTTCCGTCTGGGACTCCCCTGCCGGGGGGGAGTCCGTGTCCGTTTTGGAGGACGAGAATGGTTCCTCGAGAACTTTAAGTTCAAAGGAATTTTCCTCCCACGGGGAGGAGCTCTCCGCCCCGTAAGGGCCCGTAGAAGGAAGTGCCCCTCCTATTACATTTACATTCCAGATCAAACAAGAACATTCCAAGAGCGGGGGCAAAGCCAGATCCACTAGGTGGATGACTTCGATCCGGATCAAAGATCCTACGAACCCGACTGAAAAGACTAAGAAGATATATAGAATCCTCTTCAGCGGCCCTTTCAAACGAAAGCTCAAATAAGGAAAGGCCATTACGAGGGATAGGACCAAGAGGGCCAAATAAAGGCTGCACCTAGTGGTCATTATAGCGCTTCCTTCTGATCCTAGAAAACGTCCGAAAAAACCTGCTACGGAACTACCGAGCAGGAGCAACAAGAGTCGAAGCACCAGGTAATTTGTGGAGAAGAGCCATCGAACCAGATTTTTCATAAATTTCAAATTCATAGTAATGTAATCTAATTTTCGACTAAATGTAATCCACACTTTGACACCTGAGATTCCATAACGAGTAGATACTTCCGCAGGAGCATAATCGATTTTCTGGTTAAATACATTACGAGAAGTTTTTCTATGCTTATAGCATTTAGTTTGAGCTTTTTCTGCTGCGTCTTTTAATCGACCGGAAAAACATATACGGATTCCCTCAGAACACTAACTGAAAGCGGCCGAGAATGAGTACCTATCCCTATCCCTTACGGGAATCGAACCCGTGTCTTCGACATGAAAAGACGATGTCCTAACCACTGGACGAAAGGGACCAAAAGGCCATTCTTCATATACCTCAGCTCCGAGAATAGAAGTGGTTGTGGATTCGAACCACTGACACAAGGATTTACAGTCCTTTGCTCTAACCAGCTGAGCTACCTGAACCACTTTGTTCTCAACTCTTCCCACCTCCTGGGCGAGACAAGCTACCTTGAGCTAGGAGCCCTCTTTTCCTTCTGCCTAGCTCCCCGAGAACAACGTTCGACTTGCATGTGTTAAGCATATAGCTAGCGTTCCTTCTGAGCCAGGATCAAACTCTTCTTTTGACTATGATTGGGCCCTGCAGTGGTAGAACCTCGTGAACCGGGCGTACTACTTCCCAACCTTCTGTGGACCTTTCTTCTCTTATTCAATTCCACTTTGTTTAGTTTAGTGATAGTTAGAGGTTAGAGAGAAAGATCACTCCACAAAGCAGCCTTCTTATTATATACGTATTTTTCTATGGATAACCCATTCTCGAGGAGGACTAACCTCCCTTCTTCGGTTTTGATTCGATTCACTGTTCCTCGTCCAATCCCTCTCGTATCAATCCTTCGGATCTGCCTTTCCCTGGGTGACTTTTGTAGCTGTTGTTTCATCCCCCTATCTAACGAGGGAATTGAGCTGGTGAATCACAGCTTATTTATCGAGTGATCCCTTTGTAAGTGTAGCTAAAGCAGGGGCGATAGCCCCGTTTTTAAATATCTTTCCTATCTTTCTTACTTCGTTTACCAGCTTGGAATATCACTGATAACCCTTCATATGTCATTCGTTGTTATCTGTTGATTTCCCTGTGTTTGCCGATCACTGATGTAATGGCTGTTCCGTCCTTTTTGAGCTCTGAGTTGGCTTGCAGACCAAGGAGGATCAACGTCTCATTGTATTCCAGTTAGTTTCACAGCTACCCCTTCCCCTACATCTTCTTTCTTCTTCTCTGTATCTTTCGCTGTTGGCCAGCTTGAATCGTAGTTTTCTCTTATGGGAAGGGCGGACGAAGCCACTTTCACTTTGGCAAACAGGAACCAGCCAAGTCAAAAAGAAAGGTGATGGGAAATTTCCAATTAGATCGAGATTATTCTTTCTTCTTATGGATAGAGGTTAAGTTATCTTTGCCAGCTCGATGCCACAAAGGTTTAAAATGGGGATTCCTTGGTGCCGTTCGCTTGACTTGAGGTCAGTCCTTTCAACTAGCCTAGACCCATCATATGGGGAGCTTTAAATGGTGCCTAGCCTTTCGAAAGTAAGCCTGTCTGTCTGTTAAGTATGGACCATAGAATAGAATTCTTTTATCACTGCTAAGCAATAAGGCTCAGCTAGGGCACAGGAGAACTGAGGTCGGGGGGGTGAAATAAGATAGATTAGCAAACTCGTTCGATTCCAGATTGGCGAGTCAGGGGGATCTTATTACCAAGGATCGATCAGGGATAAATAAAAAAAAGGGTTCCGGCCGGGCTAAAGGTTTCAAATCAAGGTGTAGGTGGGCATATCCATGTTTGGGCATTTCACATGATGAGTAGAGCGATGGGTCTTCCTCTTGCAATCGAGAGAGGCAAATAGGCGGAAATCGGTACACTTTTAGTACGGTGGTATGCGAGCAGCAAAACAGTATATGCAATCAAGAAATACGAGCAAGCTCACTCATCATAGTACGGTAAATAAGCACAAGCAGCAGCAAGGAAAGAAAGCCAGCTAGCCCTTATAGTGCCCGAAGCGAGATCGGAGTAGGAAGACCATGAGCGGAAAGGAAGAAAGCTTCAATGCCAAGAGCAGATAGGATAAGAGCTGATACGGTGGGGGAACCTCACCCAGTAAATCCTAGGAGTAAGCCCTTTTACTAAGAAATAGAAGTTCACATGCCCATCTTTTCTCTTGCATGCGCCTTCGTTCCTCATTAATTCAAATCAAAGTAAGCGACATCGCATCGGGAAGGGATAGGGATAGCGCATTTGCTTGGTTGGCGGCTGGCTAGCTTAGCTCTCGTCCTGTAGCTGCTGCTTATCGACCGGCAGACCGGCTACCAGCAGCAAGAATTGAATCTTTTGAGCCTTAAGTTCTTCTTGCCCCAGTTTCACTATACTATCTCTTTCACTTCTTCGATTCCCGGGGGTTTCAGTGGGAACGAGATCAATCAATGAAGGGTCAAGAGGAAGAAGAAAAGAAGACTAATCTGGATATTCCCGAAGATGCTTTACTTCGAGTTCTTGGAGTGACAGCTTTGTAAACAAGGGTCCCTTACTTTTTAGTTTCGAAAATGCATCTTTCTTTCTCCCATGCTTTTCATTGGTCAACAACCAAACCAACCACTAATTCTTCCTTCACTACTAATACAGGAAGAAGTCTTGTCTTCTTCTGTTCGGAATCCATTTTTATCAAAAGAAAGACTCAAAAATAATATAAAAAATAATATATAGAATATAGAAAGAATTGCTTAAATAACTCAGCGATCTAAAATCATAGTCACGATCTACTAAAAGTCAAGTTGAGCACCCGGACCAGAGGTGGCCGAGAATCTTATGTCAAAATAACTCAGGATGATCTATTTAGAACTGTGGAACTAAATGAAGATAAAGTGTGGAAAGATCAGATTTCATCTAAGGAGGGGCGATTCACAGAGCGCCATTTCCACTTTTGCGAACAAAAGATCCAAAGAATCATTGATAAAGCCCTCGATATGTATGGAGAAGGAACTCTCAAAAGTTTAATTGAAGGAAAAGAAAGGGATCTCCGAGATCTAAATATCGAGGAGAGCGATATTCGCATAGGTATTGAAGCCTACTTAAGCGATCTGCACAGCTTCCTTTCAAATGCGAGTCGTCTAGGGCATCTCAAAAGCGTGCTCGCCTGTATTGGAAAAACAAAAAGTCCAATATGGCGGGCGATCACGAATTTGATCATTCGCTTTCAATCAAATTAGATTGTCCGGTGCGCAAAAAAGTGAGGGATCTTTATAGGTAACCAGTCTTTACTTAACTCGACCCAAGTAATGCCCAAAGACTCCCATGCCTTTCTTGGTTGGACCAACCGGCACCGGCAATTTCCGACGAGTCTTTCAGAATTAGAAGAGCAAGAAGCGGAACTACAAGAAAGCTTTCTTTATCTTTATGGATAACCAATCCATTTTCAAATATAGTTGGGAGACTTTACCCAAGAAATGGGTAAAAAAAATGGAAAGATCGGAACATGGGAATAGATCTGATACCAATACGGACTACCTATTTCAATTGTTGTGCTTTCTCAAATTGCATACCTATACAAGGGTTCAAGTTTCGATCGATATTTGCGGAGTTGATCATCCCTCTCGAAAACGAAGATTTGAAGTGGTCTATAATTTACTGAGT